TCTTTGTCATTTGATCCAACAGCCTTCCGTTAGATAGGAACAGATTTGATAAGTACTGATAACTCGCGGATTGAATATTAGAACGGAAAGATCTATTATATAATGAACTAATGGTTCTAAGCCGTCTCCGTCTCTGGCGATTAATAAAAAATTCGAAGTACTTTTCTTTCGGTTTCTTGCTAAACCCGCGTTTATATAGAGTCTCCCTTTGGGAAGTCAGAAGAAGCCCCTTTGACATCTCTTCATCTGTAAAGAATTCTCGATGTGAAAACAGAAAGACAGAGAGCTCATCGTTGAATATGTAAAAGAGTGGATCTCCAGGGTCCCAAATGAATTGGCCTTTTCTAAAAAAGACTTGTTCTTTGGAAGATCTATCTCGTCCCGGGTACTCCACGGTTTCACTCTGCAAGAACTCCCAATCATTCTCTTGAAGCTCCTCCTCTTCATCATATCCATCATCCCCTTCACCATAAAATGCATAATCAAAATATTCATCATTAACTTCATCAGAAATGATCGGCTTGCCCCGAAATGACCTGGCCCAATAGGGAAATTCCAATTCATTGGGCCTTTCGATCCAATCAAATAGAAAGCCCCAAGATTGCCATATTCTAGGAGCCCAAACTATGTGATCGACTACATCCTCCGCTAACTGTTGCGGGTCGGTGCCTTCTGCCCATTCTTTAAACTCCGATTCATAGAGAAATCTACGATCAAAGATAGAACGAGATCCATTTTCCACCATCTCTAAGGGATTCCTTGGTTCGGGCCGAAGAAGCGAGGATCCCACCAGAGCGCCTTCTACTACTTCTAATAGGCCATCAACTAGATCAGAATCCGTCTCAACGAGTCTATAAGAAGTGATCCAATTTTTTTCATCGGGTCCGGGTAGAGACCAAAGATCTTGAGCGATCGATCCGGCAGAACAACTCAAAAGAGAAAGAAGTATCGTTAATTTCTTCATGTTCGTTCCAAGTTCGAAGAACCATTTGTACAAATAAGGATCCCCTTCGTAACATGATTGCTTCTTCATATAGATAGATATAGGATCTATAAGGCAGCAATTATTTATAAGTACATTTTGTGCAACAGCCCTTCCTATCTGATAGAAAAGGATCCCATGATCCGGAACCGGTCTTACATGGGCTCGCAACTCCCAAGTTTGTCTATGAAGAGCGAATCGAATTGTATTCGTGTCTATAATTGATTTCTTCTGTGTAATACTAATCGATAGGGCCTCATTGGTAATTGCTACAAGATCTCGTGCATTGTAACCCATGGCTATGGACCCGAATCCATTAGTATGGAACATTTTCTTTTCCAAGTGAAATCCCCTAGTATATGAAAGGGTGAAAACGTGCTTTCGTTGTTGTGGAATAAGAAGCCTTCGTATCTTAATGCATGTATTTAATTTATTCGGAGCTATTAGAGCGGGATCCACTTTTTGGGGAATATGAGTCGAAGCAATAACAAGAATATCTCTAGTGGACCGTCTTTCACAATTCCCGGAGAGATAGTTCAATAATAAACCGAGGGACTCCGACTCATCCACATACAGATCATGAATGTTTGGAATCCATACTATGCAAGGAGACATTGTTCTTGCCAATTCGAATTGCAAGTGGATAGAAGCTAGGTCTATTTCCAACTCGATAATATACCTAAGTATCTCATCATCCACCGTATACTCCTCCCTCAGCTCCGGGTCCGAGTCCAAGTTCGAATAAAAAGAGTCACGATCATCAATATCGTCCACATCTTTAAGCGCATCCATATAGTCCTTAGCAGGATCGCTATCATCATCAATATCCACATCATCAAGCGCTTCCGTATAGTCCTCAGGATCGAGATCATCAATAACTATTTTCAAATCCAGCTTGTTCAGAAATACCGTAATGAAAGGAAGATAGGAGTTTGTCGCTAGGGATTTGACCAAATAGGATCGTCCAGTTCCTATAGGACCTATCACTAAAATACCCCTAGAGGGGGATAGGGCTAGGCGGAACGAAAAGGGTTTTGGTTTTCCATGAGATGGGAAATGAAAACTATTAACCCCACACGAGGTTTGTGAATAAGTGATTGTCTGATAATGAGCAAGGAATATCCGTCTTTCTGCTAAACAGGATGTATTGAACTCATAATTCATTAGATCCTTTTGATGAATGTCAACTACGTATCGTAAGTAAATTGCTCCCGCTTGTTCAAACATTTGATAACCATAGTCACTCTTTACTAAATGATCAATATGAGTCAGACTCCATAGAATTTGATCAATCCCTTTTTCTGGCCTTAAGGTGGAGAAATGAAACGAGTAAACTCTCTCTTTATCCAAAAACCAATCACAGGTCTCGATCCAGGATTCTATTTCATCATGAGTCTGAAACCTTTGTCCTTTTCTTATCCATGAATAGATCTCTTTACTTGTATGACTTAGATGTCTCGTATTTCTCGAAAAAGTGATTCGATTGATGGGATTTGGTATGATACTTATGAGATCGAT